TAAGAAGATAAGATCGAAGGAAGACTAAACAACTTATCTACTTAATCTATTCTATTATTTATTGTTGGAGCCATAGGCTAAATTATGGATCCTTGGGATTGGATTGGTGGATCATTTTATATTCCTTAGTTTCAGGCCATAGATCAAGCCAAGAGAAGGATTCCTTCTACCCCTATCCTGTATATTGTCTTTTTCGTTCCCTGTTGTAATAGAGACTCATTTTATTATTTGATTATATGACACGAGATTCTACGAGACGATAATTCCTTTTTACTTTATGGGAAGAAACAACTATGTATCTTTTTGATGAGAATTGAAAGTTTGACATGAGAGAAACCTGTCTTTATATATCTTTTATCTTTTTTTGAGGAAAAGATTCTATTATAATCACTATCATAATATTGAAATGATTCACCAGATTCTTCAAAAGGAGAATCCTTTATTTTCAAGACTCGCTCGTTTTTCATTAACAATCTTAATGATTGGATCATATGCTTTATTGGAATTCTGATGAGAAAGAAAAAATAAATAGTAAAATGATTTTTTCTTCATTGAATGACTATTCATCTATTAGTATTAGGTTTTCCTAAAATAGGGGGCAGAAAGAATCTATGGAAAAATGTCGGTTCAATTCGATGTTGTCTAACAAGAAGTTAGAACATAGGTGTGGACTAAGTAAATCAATGGATAGTCTTGATGCTCTTGGACATACCAGTGGAAGTGAAGAAACTATTCTAAATGATGCGGAGAAAAAGATCCCTAGTAAGGACAGTTATAGTTTAAGTAATATTCATTATCTAAATTATTTATTTGATAGCAGGAATATTTGGAGTTTGATCTCTGATCATACTTTTTTAGTTAGAAATAGTAATGGTGACATTTATTCTGTATATTTTGATATTGACAATCATATTTTTGATATTGACAATGCTAGTTCTTTTTTGAGTGAACTAGAGATTCTTTTTCCTAGTTATTTGAATAGTGGGTCTAATAGTAGTAATTACTACTATTATTATTCCATGTATGATACTCAATCTAATTGGAATAATCATATTAATAATTGCATTGACAGTTATCTTCGTTTTGAAATCAGTCTTAATAGTGACATTTACAGTGGTATCGACAGTTACATTTCTAGTTTCATTTGTGCGGAAAGTACAAGTAGTATTGAAAGTGGAAATCCTAGTGTCAAAACTAGTAGCAGTTCTTTCAATATAATAGAAAAATCTAATGATTTCGATATAAATACAAAATACAAACAGTTATGGGTTCAATGTGAGAATTGTTATGGATTAAATTATAAAAAATTTTTTAGTTCAAAAATGAATATTTGTGAACACTGCGGATATCATTTGAAAATGAGTAGTTCAGATAGAATCGAACTCTTTATTGATCCTGGCACTTGGGAGCCTATGGACGAAGATATGGTCTCTATGGACCCCATTGAATTTCATTCAGAGGAAGAACCTTATATAGATCGCATCTCTTTTTATCAAATAAAAACGGGTTTAACTGAAGCTGTTCAAACGGGTGTAGGTCAACTAAATAGTATTCCCATAGCAATGGGAGTTATGGATTTTCAGTTTATGGGAGGTAGTATGGGATCCGTAGTAGGTGAGAAAATCACCCGTTTGATTGAGTATGCTACTAATCGATCTCTACCTATCATTATTATGTGTGCTTCTGGAGGAGCACGCATGCAAGAAGGGAGTTTGAGCTTGATGCAAATGGCTAAAATATCTTCTGCTTTATATGATTATCAATCAAATACAAAGTTATTCTATGTATCAATCCTTACATCTCCTACAACTGGCGGAGTTACAGCAAGTTTTGGTATGTTGGGAGATATCATTATTGCTGAACCTAATGCCTACATTGCGTTTGCGGGTAAAAGAGTAATTGAACAAACATTGAAAAAGACAGTACCTGACGGTTCACAAACGGCTGAGTATTTATTCCATAAGGGCTTATTCGACCCAATCGTACCACGTAATCTTTTAAAAGGTGTTCTGAATGAGTTATTTCAGCTACACGGTTTCCTTCCCTTGAATGAAGATTCAAAATAAAGAAATATTCAAATAAAAAATAATCAGAATATAGGAGTTCTTTCTATTTAGCGAGAACTCTCGTTTTTCACTAGGAATCCATGTTTGTTGGATAAGATTGGTTAAAGTTGGAAACTCCTAAGAAACTCGTTTCTATCTTTCTTTTCAAAAAAAAAGGTGTTTTGAAAGGAAAGATAGAAAGACGATGAAGATAAGGATGGGAGAAGAAGAATCCAATTTCTGAAAGCAGGATTCTCATACATATTCGTGTAGAAATAGGAATAAGTACGCTTCGTTGAGTTCTACATTCGTTATTGATTATGAAATATTTCATATGAATATTATCTGAATATTATTTCTAATAGATAGACTTATCATAAGATATCTTTATAATTATAATTTCTAATTATAATAGAAATATGAAATCGAGGTACCCATTCTATGATAGATTTGAACTTTCCCTCTATTTTTGTTCCTTTAGTGGGCCTAGTCTTTCCGGCAATCGCAATGGCTTCTTTATCTCTTTATGTTCAAAGAAATAAGATTGTCTAAATATGATGGGACCAAATCTCATCAATTTATTTCAACACTAGATCATCATACAGATACTCTTTTTTTAATGTAATAGGGTAGGATATATGCTATGTGGACTTTCCGAAAACAAATGTAAGAGTTGTTTTGTTATGTATACCGTTGTTATGTATATCGATGGATAATATACGCATTAATGCATGTATATGCAGTTATAGCTTAATCAATTAAATGATTCAATTCAAAATGATCCGCAAATCTTTTTTGAAAAATCTTTGAAATAGAAACTCAATGTATCTAACCAATTATTTCTAATGGTTCCTGCCGGAATGCTGCTAGTTAATGAAAGTTACTTAGGGATCAAGCAATAAAAGTCGAGTCAAATCCATTTGGGTTATTCTATCAATTCCAATATCAATTCCAATCGAATGCAACTGGATCTAGTATAGTATGAACTGGCGATCAGAACATATATGGATAGAACTTATAACGGGGTCTCGAAAAACAAGTAATTTTTGCTGGGCCTGTATCCTTTTTTTAGGTTCACTAGGATTCTTAGTGGTTGGAACTTCCAGTTATCTTGGTAAAAATCTGATATCCGTATTTCCGTCTCAGCAAATTCTTTTTTTCCCCCAAGGGATCGTGATGTCTTTCTATGGAATCGCAGGTCTATTCATTAGTTCTTATTTGTGGTGCACAATTTCATGGAATGTAGGTAGTGGTTATGACCGATTTGATAGAAAAGAAGGGATAATGTCCCTTTTTCGTTGGGGATTTCCTGGAATAAATCGTCGCATCTTCCTTCGTATCTTTCTGAAAGATATCCAATCAATCAGAATGGAGGTGAGAGAGGGTCTTTTTCCTCGTCGTGTCCTTTATATGGAAATCAGGGGCCAAGGAGCCATTCCGTTGGCCCGTACTGATGAGAATTTGACTCCACGAGAAATTGAACAAAAAGCTGCCGAATTGGCCTATTTCTTGCGCGTACCCATTGAAGTATTTTGAAATGAACTTAAAGAAACTAAAGAATAAATATCAGCATGAGAGAAGGAACTTAATACATCTATCAGGAGAACGTATATGGAACAATATTAATAAAATCTAAAAATCTAATAGAATTAATCAAATCAAATATATGGAAAAAAAAAATAGATTAAGGAGATTTGTACACAAAAACTATTTTGTATATGCATACACATGTCGTCCAGCTTCACTCTTTATACTATCAAAAGGTCTAATAAGTGTAGTGTAGATTCATCAAATATCCTAACATGTCTTTTGTTTTCGTAAAACATAATTCGTCCTTTGAATTGATAACCTATCTCCGCGCTGCGGTTAGACAGTGAAATCTTTTGAATTCGAAATAGAAATAAAAGAATTAAATGATTTGGTAGAGTTCGTCTTTAAATCCAAATTATATTCGTTAGTTCAAAATGGGTTTTCGGAGTATTCATCGAAAGGAATAAATGAAGGGGAAATCGGTTACAATTTGCCTAATTGCGATCTCTGGAATATGGAAAGAATATTTACTTCTTTTTTTTCATTCGAAAAGGGCCTTTCTTGTATGTTCTATTCTAGATCCTAAAGACTCAATTCTTACACAAAAACAAAAATAGGAAAAGATCCATAGGTTCGATACCTTCTTCTTGTTATATAATTCGTGCTTCATAGAAATCTCAGATAGAATCGACGAATGAAAAAGGTTCATTAACAATTTACATCACGGATACAGAATGAAAAAAAAGAAAGCATTGGCTTCCCTCCCATATCTTGTGTCTATACTCTTTTTGCCCTGGTGGGTTTCTCTCTCATTTAAGAAATGTCTAGAAACTTGGGTTCTTCATTGGTGGAATACCAGGCAATCCGAAATCCTTTTGAATGATATTCAAGAGAAAAATGTTCTAGAAAAATTTATGGAATTAGAAGAACTATTCCTGTTGGACGAAATGATAAAGGAGTACTCGGAGACACATATGCAAAGGTTTCGTATAGGAATGCACAAGGAAACAATACAATTGGTCCAAAGACAAAATGAATCTCATTTCCATATAATTTTGCATTTCTCTACAAACCTAATCTGTTTCGCTATACTAAGTGGTTATTTTTTTCTGGGTAATGAAGAACTTTTCATTCTAAATTCTTGGATTCAGGAATTTCTCTATAACTTAAGTGATACAATCAAAGCTTTTTCAATTCTTTTAGTTACTGATTTATGGATCGGGTTTCACTCAACCCATGGTTGGGAACTAATGATTGGTTCGATCTACAACGATTTTGGATTGGCTCAGAATGATCAGATTATATCTGGTCTTGTTTCCACTTTTCCAGTGATTCTAGATACAATTGTGAAATATTGGATCTTCCATTTTTTAAATCGTGTATCTCCTTCGCTTGTAGTAATTTATCATTCAATGAATGAATAAG